TGGCTTTATAAGAACAAACAAAGACAAAACAACTTAAATAACGAGTTTATAAAGAGAATTGAGGCTCTAGACACGGGATTTCTTTTTCTAGATATACTCGACAAAAGGACTCGGGTTTGTATTGAGAAAATGAACGAAACCTGCCTCTGCCTACCAAAAAGGTATGATCCTTTGTTGAATGGGCCCTCTCGTGGAAAAATCAAAAAGTTTAGCAAAGTAATCGAGGATCCCGAAGAAAAGGAGAAAAGCGAAGAAAAGGAGAAAAGCGAAGAAAAGGAGAAAAGCGAAGAAAAGGAGAAAAGCGAAGAAAAGGAGAAAAGCGAAGAAAAGGAGAAAAGCGAAGAAAAGGAGAAAAGCGAAGAAAAGGCACCGAAAAGCAAAGAACAGGAAAAAAAAGAAAAAGAGGAACGTCTACGCGAAGAAGCACGTCTACGCGAAGAAGCACGTCTACGCGAAGAAGCACGTCTAAGCGAAGAAAGGGCACTTCTTCAATTGGGCGAATTTCGTCAAAAAGTCTACAATGTAATTAAATCTCGTCAATTTCGTCGAAGACAAAAAAATGCAATGCAATCTCGTCGAAGACAAAAAAATGCAATGCAATCTCGTCGAAGAAAAAAAAATGCAATGCAATCTCGTGAAAGACAAACAAATGCAATGCAATCTCGTGAAAGAAAAACAAATGCAATGCAATCTCGTGAAAGACAAACAAATGCAATGCAATCTCGTGCTCTTGAAAGAAAAAAAAATGCAATGCAATCTCTTGAAAGAAGAAAAAAAAAGGCAATGCAATCTCTTGAAAGAAGACAAAAAAATGCAATGCAATCTCTTGAAAGACAAACAAATGCAATGCAATCTCTTGAAAGACAAACAAATGCAATGCAATCTCTTGAAAGACAAACAAATGCAATGCAATCTCGTGCTCGTGAAAGACAAAAAAATGCAACTAAAAAATCTCGTGGAAGAAAAAAAAATGCAACTAAAAAATCTCGTGGAAGAAAAAAAAATGCAACTAAAAAATCTCGTGAAAGAATCGACGATGAACCTACAGAATCTCAACTTAAGCAAATCCTTGCTCTAAATCAAATTCATGAGACCCTTTTGCCAGGTTGCATTTACGAGTCCCCAAAATATGAAGAGAGAATGTTCGCGATACTAAAAAGTAAAACACTAAAACTAAGAGCAGAAGGAAAATTATATTATAATCCTTTGGCAAAATTTTTTTCTAAGCCTTGGGAAAAAGGGGGGGGAAGCATTGATTGGAACCAGCGAAGACTACAAAAGCTACAGCAAATAAGGACTTATAAAGCGGGAGAAGCTGTGGGACGAGAGCACATCGGTCAACGCGTCCCTCGCTGGTTATACGTATTACTCCGCGAGGTCGCATACGACCTGGGCGAACCCTTTGTGACCCTGCGGGGAGATAATGAGTGCTTTGATATTATATCAGCACAATACAAATATGAAATTATTTTGAATCAGGATACTCAAAATTTACTTATCGAAAAGCTTGAGAAAGCTAGGAAGAAGATTGATCCGGAGATTGCTAAAGCGATTAATGAGAAGGTTATGAAGGATTTGATCAAGAGTGGGGGAGACCCTTATAGTATTGACTTTGAGAAAAGCCTTGCTCATGTTCACGTTGGCAGCCTCATCACCAATATCGAGTGGAAAAACGAGACTAAGGACGTGTGGAGGACCTCCTTGAGAGCGGTGCGCAACCAATTTTGGCAGCAGGATGTCATCAAAGGTAGTGCGATCCCCCTAAGGCGTAAAAACGGAGTTATTGTAAGACAGATTGAAATGTTTCCGCATTCCCCTCTTTTTTTGGGCTTCTTAAATAGTACACTGGCTAGTTCTTTTAGGGTATTGAAACCCCTTGTTTTGAAAATGAAAAATTTGATGCATAGGTTTGGAATCAAAAAAGGGGACCTTTTCACTCTTAAGGGACCTAAGAAAGAACAGACAAAAACAAAAAGGAAGACAAAAAGGAAGACAAAAAGGAAGACAAAAAGGAAGATAGACGAAAAAAAAAGCAAAGCATTGAAAGAACGGAAAAAATTGAAAAGAATCAAAAAAGAGAACATGACCCTAGACCCCGAAGAAGAGCTGTACCGGATGGATGGAATAGATTCATGGAATGAGCTTTATTATGGGCTAGGAATACGAGGTATTATATTAATTTATAACTCCTATTTTAGAAGATATATTGCATTGCCTTTAGCGATAATAGCTAAAAATCTGGGTCGTATCTTATTTTTGCAGCAGCCCGAGTGGGCTGAGGATAGAAAGGACTGGGAAAACGAGACTCATCTTTTATGCAACGATGACGGTTTTGCTATAGGCGTCATATCCATCAAGAACTTTCCGGAGGAGTGGTGGGAATATGGTCTTCAGGTCAAAGTTTTAGGGCCTTTAGAGTTGAAACCTTGGCACACAGCGGATGATAGACAAAGGGTAACCAAGGATTATGCTTTTATAAGGTCTATCTGGGGACTAGCTGACTATCCTTGGGGTGGTCCCCGACCCAACCGTTCCTTTTCCATTTTTTGGGGGCCCATTTTTAAAGAACTAGGCAAAAAAAGTCAAAGATTAGCAGCAGAAAAATTGGAAGGGAGCGCCTTTCGACTTATAAGAAGGGTTTTCAACCAAAAAATAAAGAAACATTTTGTTAGAGTTCTAGGAAACTCAAAAGAAAGCAGAAAACGGCTTAAAGAAAGCATAAAACGGCTTAAAGAAAGGGTTCTAGTTCTAAAAAGCACAATTTTGAAAAGAATCAAAAAAAATACAAGATTGAAAGGGATAGGCGTAGATGAATCGAGTGAAACTCAAAAAGAAAAAGATTCTATAATCAGCAATGAGATAATTAATGAATCAGTTAGTCAAATTCGATCTACAGCTTCTACAAATTCAGAAGAAAAAATACAAAATCTCATTAATAGAACAAGCACAATCAAAAATCAAATAGAAAGAATTATAAAAGAAAAAAAAAAAATAACTCCAGGACTAAATAATAATCCTAACAACAAAAAGCAAAATAATAATGTAGAATCACCAAAAAAATTTTTGAAAATTGTAAAAAGAAGAAATGTTCGATTAATAAGTAAATGGAAGTATTTTCCAAAAATGTTCATTGAAAAAATATACAAAATATACCTAGATATCTTTCTATGTATCATTAAGATTCCTAGAATCAATTTAACAAAAAAAATTTTTGAGAAAGACATTTCCAATACTGAAACAAATCAAAAAAGAATTACCTTTAGTTCGACTATAAAAAATATAAATAAGCGGAAGTCACAGATTGTTCCGAAATTTGCTTCCTTTCCAAATTTATCTTCCCTGTCCCAAGCATATGTATTTTACAAATTATCACAAACCCTAGTTAGTGATAAGTTAAGATCTGTGCTTCAATATCGCGGAACGTCTTTTTTTCTTAAGACTGCAATAAAGGATTCTTTTGAAAGACAGGGAATGGTTCATTCCGAATTCAAGCATAAGAAACTTCGAAATTTTGGAACGAATCCATGGAAAAACTGGTTAAGAAGTCAGTCTCAATACAATTTATCTAAGGTTCATTGGGAGCGAGTAGGCGCACAAAGCTGGCGAAATAAAGTCAATCGACGCCATACGCCTCAAAATAACGATTTAAATAAAGGAGATTCATATGAAAAAGACCCATTACTTCATTCCAAAAAACAAGATGATTCTGAAGTATATTCATTAGTAAGAAATCAAAAAACTAAGTTTAAGAAAAACTATAAATATGATCTTTTAGCATATAAATACATTTCTTCTGAAACTAAGAAGGACTCCTCTATTTCTAAATTGCCATTACAAGTAAATAAGAGCCAAGAGATCGACTTATTGGATATACCAGAGGAGATTGTTTTCAAGACTTATTTCAAGGATTGTATACTAGACACCAAGTTTCTAGACAAGATTTATCGAGACAATACTTATCTACACAATTATCTAGACAATACTTATGTAGACAAGGAGTATCACAAGGATTATCTAGATAAGAGTTTTCTAGACAAGGTTTATTTCAAGGATTCTATAGACCAACTTTATCTAGAAACGGATTATTACAAGGATTATCTAGACGAACTTTATCTACACAAGAATTCTCTAGACAATTATCTAGACAAGGTTTATATGTCTCTGAAAAAAATGCGAAAGAAAAAACCTGAAAGAAAATATATGGATTTTGATTGGAAGTTTTTCGAAAAATATCTAGTCAATTTGGAGGCCGGGAAAAAGAGCGACCCTAACCATAATACAAATACTAAGATTGAGACTAAGCATTCGAAAATAATTGAGACTAAGCATTCGAAAATAATTGAGAATGAGACTTCTGAAATAATTGAGAATGAGAATTCTGAAATAATTGAGAATGAGAATTCTGAAATAATTGAGAATGAGAATTCTGAAATAATTGAGAATGAGAATAGAGGTCTTATTTATGATATCGTTCCAAAAATGCTCTTGGATCCAGAAATCGAAAAGGATCCAGAACTCAAAGAAGATCCAGAACTCAAAGAAGATCCAGAACTCAAAGAAGACAAAAAAAGCTTTTTTAATTGGATGGGAATGAATGAAGAAATCTTAAAGGCACCCAGAGCGAATTCGAATGAGGAAGATTCGAATCAGGAAGATTGGTTCTTCCCAGAATTTGTGCTACGTAAGAGGACATATCAAATGAACCCGTGGCTTAGACCTATGAAGTTACTTCTTTTAAATTTCAAAGGAAAAGAAGAAGAAGAAGAAGAAGAAGACGAAGAAGAAGTTAGTCAAGGAAAAGAAACGAAAGGAAAAGCAACGAAAGGAAAAGCAACGAAAGGAAAAGAAACGAAAGGAAAAGCAACGAAAGGAAAAGCCACGAAAGGAAAAGCAACGAAAGGAAAAGAAACGAAAGGAAAAGCAACGAAAGGAAAAGCCGGAAAAGCAACGAAAGGAAAAGAAACGAAAGGAAAAGCCACGAAAGGAAAAGAAAATGTTAGTCAAAACATCGAAGACATCGATATCGAAGACATCCAAGAAGTTATTAGAGAAGATTATGAAGAAGGGTTCAGTAAAAAAAAAACAGAATACCAGAGTGACTCGCCGAGGCTAGTAGATTTCGTTGACCTTCAAGAGAAGTATTTGGGTTTTAGCATCCACACCGAGCGGGTAGTTGAGGAGGATCTGCTCGAGCGGCTGAACTTAATGCAGATGGTGAATAACACAAAAGGGCGTTTACAAAGGAAACGAAGGGTTTTAGCCTATTTGAAAATGGGAGATCTGCCGGTAGAGAGAATTGTCAGTCATTATTCGAAGGAGTCTACTCTGTTTAGCTGGGCGGAATTTGGTTTTATGAAGTTCCAACCCCTATTAACTTCGTCTATAAAAGATCTGGAAGAATTTCTTATGTATCAAGCCATAGGTATTTCATTAGTTCATAAGAGTAAGCAACAAACTAATCAAAGATACGGAAAACAAAAAGATGTTGATAAGGATCATTTTGATTTGCTTGTTCCTGAAATGATTTTATCGTCTAGACGGCGTAGAGAATTGAGAATTCTCAATTCTTTAAATTTCAATTTAAAGAATAGGAGTGGTGTGGATAGAAATCCAGTATTTTGCAAGGAGAACAACATAAAAAGCTGGGGTCAATTTTTGGATGAAAGTAAACACCTTGATAGAGATAAAAATGAATTAATAAAACTCAAGTTCTTTCTTTGGCCTAATTTTCGATTAGAAGATTTAGCTTGTATGAATCGCTATTGGTTTGATACCAATAATGGCAGCCGTTTCAGTATGTTAAGGATCTATATGTATCCACGATTCAAAATTCGGTGATGGTACATTATTTCCTATATATTCTGTACCATATATGTTATATGCAAGCAACCAGATGCACATTTGCCCTGTCTTACATGATAGGATACTGTGATACTAAGTTACTGACAACTTAATTAGATCTAGAAATAAATCAACAGAATCTTCGTACTAAAAAACTATTCGCTTTTGTGAGTGTAAAAATGTACCATCCTTTTGAATCACTATCTGAATCAAATTCAAAATTGCTTAATTGAGAAACTCAGTCAAAATAATGCCAGAAATTCCGATTGTTGTGTATACTACATTCAAATTTCTGGCATTATTCTTACGGATCAATAAAATTCATATCTGTCAAAAGGGGAGGGAAAAATTCTTTTATGGTAAAAAATTCATTCATTTCAATTATTTCGCAAGAGGAAAACAAAGAAAACAGAGGGTCTGTTGAATTTCAAGTAGTCAGTTTCACCAATAAGATACAGAAACTTACTTCACATTTGCAATTGCACAAAAAAGACTATTTATCTGAGAGAGGTCTGCGTCAAATTCTGGGAAAACGTCAACGGCTGCTGGCTTATTTGGCAAAAAAAACTAGAGTACAATATAAAGAATTCAAAGAATTAATCGACCAGTTGGAGAAAAAAAAAACTAGAGTACATTATAAAGAATTCAAAGAATTAATCGACCAGTTGGAGAAAAAAACTCGTTAATTTGAAGAGTCATTTTGACTTTGATTCGCTTAAATTTTGATCAACTTCTTTTCGCTTTCAACAATTCATGGAAGAATGAATCAGGAAAAAACCTATGACTGTACCAGCTACAAGAAAAGACCTCATGATAGTCAATATGGGACCTCACCACCCATCAATGCATGGTGTTCTTCGACTCATTGTTACTCTAGATGGTGAAGATGTTATTGACTGTGAATCAATATTGGGTTATTTACACAGAGGGATGGAAAAAATTGAAGAAAACCAAACAATTATACAATATGTAACACGTTGGGATTATTTAGCTACTATGTTCACAGAAGCAATAACTGTAAATGGACCAGAACAGTTAGGCAATATTCAAGTACCTAAAAGGGCCAGCTATATCAGAGTCATTATGTTGGAGTTAAGTCGTATAGCTTCGCATTTGTTATGGCTTGGCCCTTTTATGGCAGATATTGGCGCACAGACCCCCTTCTTCTATATTTTTCGAGAAAGAAAATTGATATATGACCTATTCCAAGCTGCCACCCATATACGAATGATGCATAATTATTTTCGTATCGGAGGAGTCGCTGCTGATTTACCTCATGGCTGGATAGAGAAATGTTTGGATTTTTGCGATTATTTTTTAACAGTGATTTCTGAATATCAAAAGCTTAGTACACGGAATCCTAGGTGGAGATGGAGTTACTTCGGTGGTTTGGACAAGTCATTTTTCTTCACTAAAAACTGCTATTCCAGATACCTTATGGTATGGGATTATTTTGACTACAAAATCAAACCGTATTCTGGACTATCCCATTTATTTCCTTTCTATTCTATTTGACTTCATGTAGAAAAAAATTCTTTACTTTATTCGTTCGATCTATTATCAATCAATTTCTTGACAAAATAATCTCAATAGTATTGAGTATACTATTAATTAGATATATATTCAAATTCACAAAGAAATTCAAAATAAGCAGATTTACCTCGTAAATTCTGGTATTAGTAGCATAAAGATAAAAATCAAAGTCTTTTGGCTCTCTTTCCTAAACCAATTCAGAATAAAATGGATTCAAAAACGCTGGAAACTTATTGATTCGTCTAATATCTAAATCTAGTTTATCTTCTTTGTTTTATTCAATTCTAAATTTAGTAGATCGAAAATTGATTCCCATCAAAAATGGATAGATCTAATGTCCCATTCAGTCAAAATTTATGATACATGTATTGGATGTACTCAATGTGTTCGAGCCTGCCCCACAGATGTGTTAGAAATGATACCTTGGGACGGATGTAAAGCAAAACAAATTGCTTCAGCTCCAAGAACAGAGGATTGTGTTGGTTGTAAGAGGTGCGAATCCGCTTGTCCAACGGATTTCTTGAGTATTCGAGTTTATTTATGGCATGAAACAACTCGCAGCATGGGGCTCGCTTATTGATACCTCACTTAAAAATCGACTTGAATTCAACTGATTTGTTTTACCAAGAAAATCCGAGCGCAAAAAAAGTTTGCGCACCGGTTTTCTGACCCAAGTCTATTTTGCCTTTACTACGAATGATTTTCCTTGGTTAACAATAATTGTATTTTTATTAATATTAATAGCTGTGGGTTCTTTTAGCTGTAGGTTCTTTAATTTTTTCTTCCTCATAGAAATCCGACGCTATACTATTGGTATAGGCATGCATTAAAAAGCTTCTTATCCTACTGTGACCCTTTCCAATCTGCCTCCTTAATCCAATTAGTGGACGAGTAGAAATGGATTTATTTTTTTAATTTCCATTGAAAATTTGGAATAGATGTACTTTCTATAGGACCTATTTTATTAACGGGATTATGGATTATTCCATTTTTTACTATTAGCAATGTCTAGCGCTCAAATAGGACCATTTTATTCTCAGGAGCTTTTATTTATTTTTTCGCATCTGGGAGTTAAAATGAATTCTGGTTTCTTTCCTTCGATCCATGTGGGGAGGAAAGAAACGAATGTCCTCTGCAACGAAATTCCTTAGGAAGTTCTTTTTTTCTAGTAAAGGAAGTTCTGGGTCTTGGTGTATATGGTTCTAACGAACCAACATTAGAGTTTGAAACATGAATTACTCGACCTTATCCTATGGCCTTGGAAATACTATTTTATATTGGATTTTTTAGTTCGTTTGCTGTCAAATTTCCGATTCTACCGTTCTTTCCATACATGGTTGCCTGATACCCACGGCGAAGGTCATTCCGGAATCGTATTAAAAAGGGGAGCATATGTATTAATTCGGAATAATGTTGAATTCTGACCCCATGCTCATTCTATGTTTTTTCTTGGCAGGAATAGAATACGTCTTGTTTATCTCGACGAATTGTGCAGCATCGCTATCTCAATGCCAAAAATAGTTATGCTGTTTAGTATTTTTTCTAGGGGTTCCTTCGCATTAGCAGGTATGAGTGGTTTTGTTGCGGAATTAATCGTATTGTGGGGGCTAATTACCAGTCAAAAATTATTTTCATGTTAAAAATTCTACTAACATTTCGAATCTAAATTGGAATGATATTAACATCTAGTTATTCATTATCTCTGTCACGCCCGATGTTCTATCGGGAGAAGGTAGTTAATGCCCCTACTTCTTATCTTTTTGATTTTGGCGCGTGCGAGTTGTTTGTTTCAATCGCTATCTTTCTAGCCATAATAGGTATTGGAATATACACAGATTTTGTTCTGTCACTCTCGGTTGAGAAAGTTGAAGTTCTTTTATCTAGTTTTTTATCAAAATTTTTCTATAAGATAAGAGAAATTAGATGATTTTAAAAACTTGTTATAAAATCGAAAAACGAATGCTTTGTTTCTATTCTTTTAATAAAAGTGAAAAAAAAATGAAATTTAATTTTCACCCAATATGCGCGGTCTTTAGTGAAAACCGCGCGAATCACTACACTATTGGTACTGAATTCCCGCAGTTCGTTACAAAGTTTTTATAAACAACTCGCGTTAGTTTGTATTCGTCAAAAACTTCCTTAGTGAAACGTTAATGTAAATGAACCATAACTATGTAGTCCGATTCCTAATAGATTAACTCCAAAATAGCATATCCAAATTATCAGAAAACCTAGAGCCGCCACTAGTGCGGAATTTTCACCGGGGAACTTCTTATTTGTTCGAATATGTAAATAAATAGCGAATATCATCCAAGTAATAAAGGCCCAAATTTCTTTTGGGTCCCAACTCCAATATGATCCCCACGCTTCATTCGCCCAGACTGCTCCTGAAATAATACCCGTAGTTAAAAAAAGAAATCCTAGACTAATCACACGATAACTCCAAAAATCCAACTGTTGAATTAATTGGCTCTTGTAATAATTTTTATCCAAAAAAAACGAAGTATTTGTTAAAAGAGTCCTTTTATCATAACTATATTGGATTTCGTCAAATGAAAATGATTTTAAAAATTGATTCCTTTTCTTTCGAAATGTAAAGACTAGAAGTGCAGCGGATAATAATGAGCCACACAAAAGAGCGGCATAGCTCAATATCATCATACTTACGTGCATTATTAACCACTCAGATTGGAGCGCAGGAACTAAGATTGCGGGTTTTTGTATTTCACTTAAAAAACTTGAAGTAGCAAAGCCTTGGGTAAAAATCGTACTCGAGGCGGTTATTGCGCTTAGATTTTTATTGTTTTTGACATAGGCAACTATATGAATAAAGGAGAAACTCCATGAAAGAAATATTAATGATTCATATAAATTACTTAGTGGAAAATGCCCGGAATCAATCCAACGAGTCATTAATAATCCTGTTAAACACAAAAAGGTCGGTATCATGCCCTTTTCAGATAACTCATATGGTTTTATGAATTCAGTGACCAATAGGTTAATCAACCTAATGGAAATAACAATTGAAACAATTGAAAAGGAAATATGATTAAATATATGCTCTAAGGTTGAAAATATCATAAAAAAAAAGTAATCCCTTAATTTAAGTAATAAATTAAAAGGGGGAATTTAATTTATTTTTTATTATTTTTATTATTATTTATTTTTATTATAAGATCTATTATAAGATCTATTGTTTGGTGTTTTAAAGACGATCTGCCGCTACTCGGACTCGAACCGAGATGCTCTAGCACTGCTTCCTAAGAGCAGCGTGTCTACCGATTTCACCATAGCGGCTTGTTCGAACCCATAATAGACTATTTATATTGAATCGTCAAGATTGACAGTATCCCTTGACTGAAAACATTTTTGAATTCCAAGTCAAAGTAATAACAATTAGTTCCCATTTCCCTTCTTTTATAAATTCCAAACAATAAAATACAGTTTCGGACAGAACATAAAAAAACCTTTTTGTATTTTTTTTAAATAAGACATTGTTTGTATATAATATCCTGATAGTTTTCGGCTTTAGGTTGGCTTTAAATCAAAAAGTATCTGCGAACTCTATCGTCATTCCCCGAAAGACGAAGTCAGAAAGTTATAAAAGTTTGCAAATGAGTTTCTCTAGTTAATTTGAACGAACGATTTTTCTATTGCTATTCTGACGATATATATTTTACATATATCAATAAAGCAAAAATATTATTAGCATTTCAATTATAAAAAATGTCGATGGGGTAAATAAGACTCCCCACCAACAAAATGAAAACTGGAAGCTAAAACCTTCTTTTTCTTTAGTGTATTTTTCTTAGAATTTGAAAAATTTTAAAATTTTTCAAATTCTTAATTTTTCATTTTTATATATGAACATCTCAAAACAGAGGCTATTTTATATGGATTAGTTGAAATTAATAAAGAGTAATAATTGCGAATTTAATAGTAAGACTGAAATGAGCCAATTTGCGCGTCAAATTGAATATTCTTAACAACATTTTAAGACTTATTTGCTTGTTGCAGAAAAAAGAATTTTGATTTGCCGGTAGAAAGAGATTTTGCTAATGACAAAGCTTTTAATGCCGATGAATATCCCTTCCTTTTCCAAATATTTTGACGAATACGCTTTTTTGATCTAGAAGTACGTTTTTTTGGAACTGCCATTTCAAAATAAAGAGCTTATTTATTGTTCTAGTTGGATGTGAAAGACATCTATTGTTCAAAATTCAAAAGAATAATTAATTACTCATCATTATCTAGTTATTCTTTATAGTCCTTATCATTACAAATAAATCTAAATATATGAATGTTGTATATAAAATTCCTACAAAAGTTTTTGTTCAAAAGGGGTTTTTCTACTCTAGAAGGCTTCTAAGACTAAATACCTTTATGGATTAGTAGTAATTTGATTTTTCGTTTTTCGCAGATATTTCTCTTTCTAACCAAACAATTACTAGTACATCTATTGTAATTCCTAATGCAAGAGGCAAAATAGGGACAAGCCTCCATATCATCTTATATTATAGAGTTCTTTTAAGGATAACAATTCCAATAGAGAAAAAGAATTGATAGAGAAAAAGAATTGATAACTTGGACTTCTGTTGTATCAATTCTTATTTGAATGATCAACTTCTCCTATCTAGTATCATCATAATATAGGTTAATTTCATTCTTTTAGCTAACTGCGGAATAATTTACAAATTGAGAAACCCAGGTGGGCGAATTTTCTTTCTCGAAAAATATAGAAGAAGGGGGTCTGTGCGCCAATATCTGCCATAAAAGGGCCAAGCCATAACAAATGCGAAGCTATACGACTTAACTCCAACATAATGACTCTGATATAGCTGGCCCTTTTAGGTACTTGAATATTGCCTAACTGTTCTGGTCCATTTACAGTTATTGCTTCTGTGAACATAGTAGCTAAATAATCCCAACGTGTTACATATTGTATAATTGTTTGGTTTTCTTCAATTTTTTCCATCCCTCTGTGTAAATAACCCAATATTGATTCACAGTCAATAACATCTTCACCATCTAGAGTAACAATGAGTCGAAGAACACCATGCATTGATGGGTGGTGAGGTCCCATATTGACTATCATGAGGTCTTTTCTTGTAGCTGGTACAGTCATAGGTTTTTTCCTGATTCATTCTTCCATGAATTGTTGAAAGCGAAAAGAAGTTGATCAAAATTTAAGCGAATCAAAGTCAAAATGACTCTTCAAATTAACGAGTTTTTTTCTCCAACTGGTCGATTAATTCTTTGAATTCTTTATAATGTACTCTAGTTTTTTTTTTCTCCAACTGGTCGATTAATTCTTTGAATTCTTTATATTGTACTCTAGTTTTTTTTGCCAAATAAGCCAGCAGCCGTTGACGTTTTCCCAGAATTTGACGCAGACCTCTCTCAGATAAATAGTCTTTTTTGTGCAATTGCAAATGTGAAGTAAGTTTCTGTATCTTATTGGTGAAACTGACTACTTGAAATTCAACAGACCCTCTGTTTTCTTTGTTTTCCTCTTGCGAAATAATTGAAATGAATGAATTTTTTACCATAAAAGAATTTTTCCCTCCCCTTTTGACAGATATGAATTTTATTGATCCGTAAGAATAATGCCAGAAATTTGAATGTAGTATACACAACAATCGGAATTTCTGGCATTATTTTGACTGAGTTTCTCAATTAAGCAATTTTGAATTTGATTCAGATAGTGATTCAAAAGGATGGTACATTTTTACACTCACAAAAGCGAATAGTTTTTTAGTACGAAGATTCTGTTGATTTATTTCTAGATCTAATTAAGTTGTCAGTAACTTAGTATCACAGTATCCTATCATGTAAGACAGGGCAAATGTGCATCTGGTTGCTTGCATATAACATATATGGTACAGAATATATAGGAAATAATGTACCATCACCGAATTTTGAATCGTGGATACATATAGATCCTTAACATACTGAAACGGCTGCCATTATTGGTATCAAACCAATAGCGATTCATACAAGCTAAATCTTCTAATCGAAAATTAGGCCAAAGAAAGAACTTGAGTTTTATTAATTCATTTTTATCTCTATCAAGGTGTTTACTTTCATCCAAAAATTGACCCCAGCTTTTTATGTTGTTCTCCTTGCAAAATACTGGATTTCTATCCACACCACTCCTATTCTTTAAATTGAAATTTAAAGAATTGAGAATTCTCAATTCTCTACGCCGTCTAGACGATAAAATCATTTCAGGAACAAGCAAATCAAAATGATCCTTATCAACATCTTTTTGTTTTCCGTATCTTTGATTAGTTTGTTGCTTACTCTTATGAACTAATGAAATACCTATGGCTTGATACATAAGAAATTCTTCCAGATCTTTTATAGACGAAGTTAATAGGGGTTGGAACTTCATAAAACCAAATTCCGCCCAGCTAAACAGAGTAGACTCCTTCGAATAATGACTGACAATTCTCTCTACCGGCAGATCTCCCATTTTCAAATAGGCTAAAACCCTTCGTTTCCTTTGTAAACGCCCTTTTGTGTTATTCACCATCTGCATTAAGTTCAGCCGCTCGAGCAGATCCTCCTCAACTACCCGCTCGGTGTGGATGCTAAAACCCAAATACTTCTCTTGAAGGTCAACGAAATCTACTAGCCTCGGCGAGTCACTCTGGTATTCTGTTTTTTTTTTACTGAACCCTTCTTCATAATCTTCTCTAATAACTTCTTGGATGTCTTCGATATCGATGTCTTCGATGTTTTGACTAACATTTTCTTTTCCTTTCGTGGCTTTTCCTTTCGTTTCTTTTCCTTTCGTTGCTTTTCCGGCTTTTCCTTTCGTTGCTTTTCCTTTCGTTTCTTTTCCTTTCGTTGCTTTTCCTTTCGTGGCTTTTCCTTTCGTTGCTTTTCCTTTCGTTTCTTTTCCTTTCGTTGCTTTTCCTTTCGTTGCTTTTCCTTTCGTTTCTTTTCCTTGACTAACTTCTTCTTCGTCTTCTTCTTCTTCTTCTTCTTCTTTTCCTTTGAAATTTAAAAGAAGTAACTTCATAGGTCTAAGCCACGGGTTCATTTGATATGTCCTCTTACGTAGCACAAATTCTGGGAAGAACCAATCTTCCTGATTCGAATCTTCCTCATTCGAATTCGCTCTGGGTGCCTTTAAGATTTCTTCATTCATTCCCATCCAATTAAAAAAGCTTTTTTTGTCTTCTTTGAGTTCTGGATCTTCTTTGAGTTCTGGATCTTCTTTGAGTTCTGGATCCTTTTCGATTTCTGGATCCAAGAGCATTTTTGGAACGATATCATAAATAAGACCTCTATTCTCATTCTCAATTATTTCAGAATTCTCATTCTCAATTATTTCAGAATTCTCATTCTCAATTATTTCAGAATTCTCATTCTCAATTATTTCAGAAGTCTCATTCTCAATTATTTTCGAATGCTTAGTCTCAATTATTTTCGAATGCTTAGTCTCAATCTTAGTATTTGTATTATGGTTAGGGTCGCTCTTTTTCCCGGCCTCCAAATTGACTAGATATTTTTCGAAAAACTTCCAATCAAAATCCATATATTTTCTTTCAGGTTTTTTCTTTCGCATTTTTTTCAGAGACATATAAACCTTGTCTAGATAATTGTCTAGAGAATTCTTGTGTAGATAAAGTTCGTCTAGATAATCCTTGTAATAATCCGTTTCTAGATAAAGTTGGTCTATAGAATCCTTGAAATAAACCTTGTCTAGAAAACTCTTATCTAGATAATCCTTGTGATACTCCTTGTCTACATAAGTATTGTCTAGATAATTGTGTAGATAAGTATTGTCTCGATAAATCTTGTCTAGAAACTTGGTGTCTAGTATACAATCCTTGAAATAAGTCTTGAAAACAATCTCCTCTGGTATATCCAATAAGTCGATCTCTTGGCTCTTATTTACTTGTAATGGCAATTTAGAAATAGAGGAGTCCTTCTTAGTTTCAGAAGAAATGTATTTATATGCTAAAAGATCATATTTATAGTTTTTCTTAAACTTAGTTTTTTGATTTCTTACTAATGAATATACTTCAGAATCATCTTGTTTTTTGGAATGAAGTAATGGGTCTTTTTCATATGAATCTCCTTTATTTAAATCGTTATTTTGAGGCGTATGGCGTCGATTGACTTTATTTCGCCAGCTTTGTGCGCCTACTCGCTCCCAATGAACCTTAGATAAATTGTATTGAGACTGACTTCTTAACCAGTTTTTCCATGGATTCGTTCCAAAATTTCGAAGTTTCTTATGCTTGAATTCGGAATGAACCATTCCCTGTCTTTCAAAAGAATCCTTTATTGCAGTCTTAAGAAAAAAAGACGTTCCGCGATATTGAAGCACAGATCTTAACTTATCACTAACTAGGGTTTGTGATAATTTGTAAAATACATATGCTTGGGACAGGGAAGATAAATTTGGAAAGGAAGCAAATTTCGGAACAATCTGTGACTTCCGCTTATTTATATTTTTTATAGTCGAACTAAAGGTAATTCTTTTTTGATTTGTTTCAGTATTGGAAATGTCTTTCTCAAAAATTTTTTTTGTTAAATTGATTCTAGGAATCTTAATGATACATAGAAAGATATCTAGGTATATTTTGTATATTTTTTCAATGAACATTTTTGGAAAATACTTCCATTTACTTATTAATCGAACATTTCTTCTTTTTACAATTTTCAAAAATTTTTTTGGTGATTCTACATTATTATTTTGCTTTTTGTTGTTAGGATTATTATTTAGTCCTGGAGTTATTTTTTTTTTTTCTTTTATAATTCTTTCTATTTGATTTTTGATTGTGCTTGTTCTATTAATGAGATTTTGTATTTTTTCTTCTGAATTTGTAGAAGCTGTAGATCGAATTTGACTAACTGATTCATTAATTATCTCATTGCTGATTATAGAATCTTTTTCTTTTTGAGTTTCACTCGATTCATCTACGCCTATCCCTTTCAATCTTGTATTTTTTTTGATTCTTTTCAAAATTGTGCTTTTTAGAACTAGAACCCTTTCTTTAAGCCGTTTTATGCTTTCTTTAAGCCGTTTTCTGCTTTCTTTTGAGTTTCCTAGAACTCTAACAAAATGTTTCTTTATTTTTTGGTTGAAAACCCTTCTTATAAGTCGAAAGGCGCTCCCTTCCAATTTTTCTGCTGCTAATCTTTGACTTTTTTTGCCTAGTTCTTTAAAAATGGGCCCCCAAAAAATGGAAAAGGAACGGTTGGGTCGGGGACCACCCCAAGGATAGTCAGCTAGTCCCCAGATAGACCTTATAAAAGCATAATCCTTGGTTACCCTTTGTCTATCATCCGCTGTGTGCCAAGGTTTCAACTCTAAAGGCCCTAAAACTTTGACCTGAAGACCATATTCCCACCACTCCTCCGGAAAGTTCTTGATGGATATGACGCCTATAGCAAAACCGTCATCGTTGCATAAAAGATGAGTCTCGTTTTCCCAGTCCTTTCTATCCTCAGCCCACTCGGGCTGCTGCAAAAATAAGATACGACCCAGATTTTTAGCTATTATCGCTAAAGGCAATGCAATATATCTTCTAAAATAGGAGTTATAAATTAATATAATACCTCGTATTCCTAGCCCATAATAAAGCTCATTCCATGAATCTATTCCATCCATCCGGTACAGCTCTTCTTCGGGGTCTAGGGTCATGTTCTCTTTTTTGATTCTTTTCAATTTTTTCCGTTCTTTCAATGCTTTGCTTTTTTTTTCGTCTATCTTCCTTTTTGTCTTCCTTTTTGTCTTCCTTTTTGTCTTCCTTTTTGTTTTTGTCTGTTCTTTCTTAGGTCCCTTAAGAGTGAAAAGGTCCCCTTTTTTGATTCCAAACCTATGCATCAAATTTTTCATTTTCAAAACAAGGGGTTTCAATACCCTAAAAGAACTAGCCAGTGTACTATTTAAGAAGCCCAAAAAAAGAGGGGAATGCGGAAACATTTCAATCTGTCTTACAATAACTCCGTTTTTACGCCTTAGGGGGATCGCACTACCTTTGATGACATCCTGCTGCCAAAATTGGTTGCGCACCGCTCTCAAGGAGGTCCTCCACACGTCCTTAGTCTCGTTTTTCCACTCGATATTGGTGATGAGGCTGCCAACGTGAACATGAGCAAGGCTTTTCTCAAAGTCAATACTATAAGGGTCTCCCCCACTCTTGATCAAATCCTTCATAACCTTCTCATTAATCGCTTTAGCAATCTCCGGATCAATCTTCTTCCTAGCTTTCTCAAGCTTTTCGATAAGTAAATTTTGAGTATCCTGATTCAAAATAATTTCATATTTGTATTGTGCTGATATAATATCAAAGCACTCATTATCTCCCCGCAGGGTCACAAAGGGTTCGCCCAGGTCGTATGCGACCTCGCGGAGTAATACGTATAACCAGCGAGGGACGCGTTGACCGATGTGCTCTCGTCCCACAGCTTCTCCCGCTTTATAAGTCCTTATTTGCTGTAGCTTTTGTAGTCTTCGCTGGTTCCAATCAATGCTTCCCCCCCCTTTTTCCCAAGGCTTAGAAAAAAATTTTGCCAAAGGATTATAATATAATTTTCCTTCTGCTCTTAGTTTTAGTGTTTTACTTTTTAGTATCGCGAACATTCTCTCTTCATATTTTGGGGACTCGTAAATGCAACCTGGCAAAAGGGTCTCATGAATTTGATTTAGAGCAAGGATTTGCTTAAGTTGAGATTCTGTAGGTTCATCGTCGATTCTTTCACGAGATTTTTTAGTTGCATTTTTTTTTCTTCCACGAGATTTTTTAGTTGCATTTTTTTTTCTTCCACGAGATTTTTTAGTTGCATTTTTTTGTCTTTCACGAGCACGAGATTGCATTGCATTTGTTTGTCTTTCAAGAGATTGCATTGCATTTGTTTGTCTTTCAAGAGATTGCATTGCATTTGTTTGTCTTTCAAGAGATTGCATTGCATTTTTTTGTCTTCTTTCAAGAGATTGCATTGCCTTTTTTTTTCTTCTTTCAAGAGATTGCATTGCATTTTTTTTTCTTTCAAGAGCACGAGATTGCATTGCATTTGTTTGTCTTTCACGAGATTGCATTGCATTTGTTTTTCTTTCACGAGATTGCATTGCATTTGTTTGTCTTTCACGAGATTGCATTGCATTTTTTTTTCTTCGACGAGATTGCATTGCATTTTTTTGTCTTCGACGAGATTGCATTGCATTTTTTTGTCTTCGACGAAATTGACGAGATTTAATTACATTGTAGACTTTTTGACGAAATTCGCCCAATTGAAGAAGTGCCCTTTCTTCGCTTAGACGTGCTTCTTCGCGTAGACGTGCTTCTTCGCGTAGACGTGCTTCTTCGCGTAGACGTTCCTCTTTTTCTTTTTTTTCCTGTTCTTTGCTTTTCGGTGCCTTTTCTTCGCTTTTCTCCTTTTCTTCGCTTTTCTCCTTTTCTTCGCTTTTCTCCTTTTCTTCGCTTTTCTCCTTTTCTTCGCTTTTCTCCTTTTCTTCGCTTTTCTCCTTTTCTTCGCTTTTCTCCTTTTCTTCGGGATCCTCGATTACTTTGCTAAACTTTTTGATTTTTCCACGAGAGGGCCCATTCAACAAAGGATCATACCTTTTTGGTAGGCAGAGGCAGGTTTCGTTCATTTTCTCAATACAAACCCGAGTCCTTTTGTCGAGTATATCTAGAAAAAGAAATCCCGTGTCTAGAGCCTCAATTCTCTTTATAAACTCGTTATTTAAGTTGTTTTGTCTTTGTTTGTTCTTATAAAGCCAATCTTTGTCTAGTTTATCAAAGGAGAGTCTTTCTACTGTGGACGAAGATATCATCCCTTTCGTCAGTTCCTTAAAACTAGAAAAACTAGGAGGATCTGTAAAAGATATTCTTTTTTTTCCATCACTTCGGCATGTATCAAAAAAATATTGTGACACTTCCTTTCTTACAGCCGCAAAAAAGTGTTGATTGCTTATGTATCGTACTGGACGAGTCCATTGAAACTGATAAAAATCGGCCGCTAAAATGCCTTCCACCACTATGGGTTCTTTTTGATCTTTTTCTTCATCCAGATCCGCTCCCCAAGGATGGGGAGGAATTTCTTCTTTGAATAGCACTTTTTTTCGTGCAATCTCCGCTTTCTTTTCCGCTTTCTTTTCCTCTTCCTTTTCCTCTTCCTCGTCCTCCCAGTAAGTGTCAGCTGCTCGGCCTTGTCTGGCTTTCCAATTTGGTTGCAGTATTGGGGCTTGGACGCTTGTCAGTGGATGTGGAAAAATGAATCCAGGTATTCGGCCTAAATAGTAGACACAGGTAACAAATAAGAAAATATTCACGAACCGACCCGTGTTTCTCCTCAAGTTTATTAACAGCAAGTACTGAATTTCTGACACAACCCACTGAAAGGTTCGCATAAGGAATTCAAATTCTTCCCCAAGGGACCTAACAAGGTACTCATAAATCTTCTTTTTGTATTTATTCCATTCTGACTTAATATATTTATTCCATTCTGACACACGGTACAGAAAGTATGAAAAACGGACCTGAAATTTTGCCCCAAGGTACTTATAAATGTAGTTATCCAATGCTGACACAAGTTCCTTCTTAGATCTACTCAAAAGATAGATCCGTATCCAGTCCAATAATCTTTTCATGACTAAAAGG